TTATTGCGAAAATTGGTGAATATAACCAAGTATCATTAAGAATTTCATCTTTGGACCAAAAACAAGCAAGTGGTGGAATACCACAAAGAGAAAGTGTACCTAAGAAAAAAGCCGTTTTTGTAATTGGGACATATTTTGTTAAACCGCCCATAAGAACCATATTCTGACTTTTATCTGGAGAATATCCAACGATAGTTTCCATTGAATGAATAATCGATCCGGATCCTAAAAACAATAATGCTTTGGAATAAGCATGAGTAATCAAATGAAATAAAGCAGCTCGATACGAACCCATGCCTAAAGCTAACATCATATAACCCAACTGAGACATTGTAGAATAGGCTAAACTTCTCTTAATATCTTTTTGAGCAAGAGCTAAAGTAGCTCCTAATAGTACTGTTATTATACTTATTAAAGATATTAGATTCATTATGTAAGGTATAACTATGAAAAGAGGAAGAAGCCGAGCAACAAGAAAAATGCCCGCTGCTACCATCGTAGCAGCATGGATAAGAGCCGAAATAGGGGTAGGCCCCTCCATGGCATCGGGTAGCCATACATGAAGAGGGAATTGCGCAGATTTAGCAACTGCACCAGAAAATAATAGAAAAGCACACAAAGTAACAAATAAAAAATTTAAATCATTATTAAAACTTAAGTTATTCAATATTTCAAACAAATCCCGAAATTCAAAACTACCCGTTATCCAATAAAGACCCAAAATTCCTAAGAATAAACCAAAATCCCCTATCCGATTAGTTACAAAAGCTTTTTGACAAGCATTTGCCGCAACAGGTCGTGTGAACCAAAAACCTATTAATAGATAAGAACACATTCCAACCAATTCCCAAAAAATATAAATTTGTATCAAATTAGAACTAGTAACCAATCCCAACATGGAAGTATTAAAAAAACTCATATAAGCAAAAAATCTTACATATCCTTGATCATGAGACATATAATTATCACTATAAATAAGAACAATAATTCCAACAGTAGTAATTAATATTAACATAATAGAAGTAAGTGGATCGATCAAGTGTCCGAACTCTAAAGAAAAATCATTATTGATAGTCCAAGACCATACATATTGATATATGGAATTGCTATTTATTTGTCCAATAGATGGATCCGCCGAAAAAAGAAGAAGTATACTTAATAAGAAAACACTAGGAAAAGCCCACATACGGCGAATACTTTTGGTTGCCGTCGGAAAAAGGAGAAGCCCTATTCCTATTAACACAGGAACTGGAAGTGGAACGAAAGGTATGATCCATGCATATGGATATGTATGTTCCATAAAAAATAAAACCCCCCTTTTATTATGAATTTTGATTATTAATTAATTGTTTCCGATTTACCAGATCTTATTTCATTTGTAAAGAGCTCAATTTTTTATTTTAAATTATTCTGATTCTTTACTAAATTCGTTAAATATGCAAATTAAGAAGTTACAATGGATCAAATGATATAACCGTTACTAGTAAAAAGTTAATACTTAATTATTAAGATTAAGTAAGATCCTTGTGCAGATATAGAAAATGCAAATTTCAATTATTTTTATAAATGAAAAATTGTACCAAATAAGAGTACTAAATTTTGATATGAATCAGTAGGAACTACCAAGGTCAATAACTTTACCCAAGAAAAAGGCCCATTAATGAGTTTTTTATTCCGAATCATTAACGGGTTAATTGTAGAATATAATTCTAGAACTTATTTATTGTCTTCCATTCCATTTCAATAAAATATATTTAGTTTTATAGGTGTATTTTCTCTTTTAGCTTGACCCATTAATAGAATAAAACCGTGAATCTTTGTTTTTATTAGTTTTTGGGTTTATTTCTTATTTGTTAACTTTTTGATATATTTTATTACAAATTATTAACAAATTATTAGAAGCACGCCGAAAATAGACCAAAGAATCCTTTTCTTTTTTTATTGTTTAGTTTATCAGATTTCCTTGGTACATTTGATACTATAGTTTGAATACACGGATATTAACGGCATCCATTACTATTAGTATAGTAGTAATTCTTTGTTCGTCCGGATAGTTTATTTTATGTACTAGAAATAAAAAATAAATATTTTATGTGATTTTCACAGATACAGATCCATAATTTTGTTTTTTATGCCAGTAGTATCATCTATAAAATAGATAGATAGATGTCTTTCACATCCAACTATAGCAATGAGTAGTAATCTCTTAATTTTTAATGGCAGTTCCAAAAAAACGTACTTCTATGTCAAAAAAACGTATTCGTAAAAATTATTGGAAAAAGAAGGGATATTGGGCAGCATTAAAAGCCCTTTCATTATCAAAATCTCTTTCGACCGGAAATTCAAAAAGTTTTTTTGTGCCAACAAATAAATAATAAAACTTTGGAATAATCTCAATTGGAACTGACTCAAAAATGAGTTAGTTTTTTGTTATATGGTCTATATAATTCACAGCCTAATGTTTTGAACTGATCAATAAGAAATAGAACTTTTTTTTATT